ATCATTAATTTTCCTTTCATGGAGTTTATCCATTATTCATATAATTCCGTCTATTAGGAATTATAAAAATGATTTAAACGCAATAACTGCACCAAGTGCCATTTTTACCCAAGGTTTCGCCACGTCAGGTCTTTCAACTGAAATGCATCAACCCGCAATATTAGTACCTGCTCTACAATCTCAGTGGTTAATGATGCATGTCAGTATGATGTTATTGAGCTATGCAGCTCTTTTATGCGGATCTTTATTATCAGTTGCTCTTATAGTGATTACATTTCAAAAAAAAACCGATTTTTTTTTGAAAAACAAGAATTTTTTCAGTTTAAGGAAATCGTTTTTCTTTTGTAATATGGAATATTTGAACGAAAAAGGAAGTATTTTAAAAAAGACTTCTTTACTATCATTTAAAAATTTTTACAAATATCAATTAATTCAGCATTTGGATTCTTGGAGTTATCGTGTCATTAGTTTAGGGTTTACCCTTTTAACCATAGGTATTCTTTCTGGAGCAGTATGGGCTAATGAAGCATGGGGTTCATATTGGAATTGGGATCCTAAGGAAACTTGGGCATTTATTACTTGGACCATATTTGCAATTTATTTACATACTAGAAAAAATTCAAAATTGCAAGATCAAGTTACGAATTCGGCATTTGTAGCTTCTATAGGATTTCTCCTAATTTGGATATGCTATTTTGGGATCAATCTATTAGGAATTGGGTTCCATAGTTATGGCTCATTCCAATGAATATCTAATTGAATAAAATAAACTGCATAAAGAATAAATAAAAAATAAAGGATACATAAAAGAATCGTCAGATACACAATGAAATTTTGTGCAAGTTTTTGAGAACCTTTTGAATAATTCCTCTATTTAAAATTGAAAAGGTTCTCAAAAACTTTAGATATATCTAATTACAATTCTAATTAACACTTACCATTTTTTCATTGCACAACGAATAACCGTGAAAATATGAAAGTCGAAGAATTCTAAGACTTTTTTCCAATTAATGAAATTTATAGAATATAAAAAAAGAATGAGTATCTATAAAAATAGAACTTGTACCTTGTCAACCGATAACGGGAGAACAAATCAGGATAAATACCAATTCCTATTACAGGTAGAAAGATATAGATCGAGACAAAGAGTTCTCGTGGTCCAGACTCAAAAAAATTCGAGTTTGTAATATTAAATAGCTTGTATCCATAGAAAATCTGACGTAATATCGTAACATAGATAATAAAAAATAGAATTTAATATCATTCCAATTGACATCACAAAAGTAATTAACATTTTTGGTATGAAAAGATATTTTGGGCTGGTAATTATTCCAAAAAAGAGTAAGAATTCTGCAACAAAACCACTAATTCCTGGCAATGCAAGAGAAACCATCGAGAAACTACTAACCATGATAAAGATTTTTGACATTGGAATTTGACATTGGAATAGGTATCCCCATCTCTTCGAGATAAAAAAAACGTATTCTATCACAACTTGTTTCTGCTAAGAAAAAAGCACAGCACCAATAAATCTATGAGATAGTATTTATAAAATGATTTCATTAAGTCCTATGCCAGTTATTCCTATAATTAGGAAACCCATACCTAGAATTCCTATTAAGAAAAAAAAAAGAACCTCCGGTAGTGCACAAAATAAACTTTGTAGTCGAGTATAGACATTTTTTTCCTCCCCACATGGATAAAAGTAAATAAAAAAGGAATTAATTTGAATTCCTACATGATGAAAAAAAGGAAAAAGTCTCGAGAAGAATATGATGCTATTTGACCACTATACATTGCTAACATCAAGAAATATAAAAATCGCGGATTTTTAGTAATTGGCCAAGCTACTAAAGTAGTTATAAATCCTGTCAGTAAAAAGGGTCCTATGGAAAGTCCATCGATTTCCAGTCTCCATTGAAAATCAAAAAGATTGATCCATTTAGAATCCTTCTTAGATTGGATTAATGGATCGTCCAATTGGGAAATGATAACAAAATAAAAAAAAAATAAATAGATCATTAGAAGGAACTCTAGGATACATATATATAGAGTATACCATCTATACACCTTATTTCTCCTATGAGTGAAAAATAGAATTGAAGAACCCGCAAATATGGTCAAACCAAAAAGTATTGTTAACCAAGGAAAATAACTCGTGATAAAGACAAGATAAGATTATACCAGAAAAGCCCGTGCTCGGGAGAAGCATAATATATTCTCTTTTCTCGAATACGGGCTTTTGTTGGTAAAGAGGAATCAAATGATTCAAGTGGAGTTTTTTGTCACATATCAATAAGAAAGACCCATTCAATAAGAAAGACCCATGCTGCGAGTTGTTTCATGCCATAAATAAACACGGACACTCAAAAAATCCGTTGGACAAGCGGATTCACATCTTTTACAACCTACACAATCTTCGGTTCTTGGCGCAGAAGCAATTTGCTTAGCTTTACATCCGTCCCAAGGTATCATTTCCAATACATCCGTGGGGCAAGCTCGAACACATTGGGTACATCCTATACATGTATCATAAATCTTTACTGAATGTGACATTGGGTCTGTAAATTCCATTTTTGAACACAAAAAATTTTCAATCTGGTAAAATAAGAAAATGAAAGAATCATCTATTTTCTATTGTAGACACCAGATGAATCAATGATTTATCAAAATTTTAAGAATCAATAGATTTTTTTAATCTGTTTATGAGAAAGGACCAAGATACTTTGATTTCCATTTCAATAACCATGAAATAGAAGTTTACGAATTAAATTCATGTTAATTTTACTATATGTATATAGATATAGAATCTATAAAGATAGAATCTATAAAGATTCTAGTATATAGAAATCTAATTATATAGTTAAATAGGTAGAATAATTATTTAAATAATAGATAGAAATAGAATTAAGGATATATTGATATATTATATATATATATAATATATCAATATCAAATATAAATATCAAATTAATATGTTTGTTATTAGGTTAGTGATAGAAGAGGTTAGTAACTCTAAATCTCAATCATAAATCTATATGAAAAAAAGAAAAGAAAGAAAATAAAGAAATAAGTAAATAATAATAAGAGAATTTTAGATTCTATTAATAATGAATTCTAATTATATTCTCTTATTATTCTAATTTCTTATTATTATAATTATATTAGATTCTATTTAGAATATTCTAAAAGTCTTATATTTCTATTTATATGTGAAAATAGAAGAATTCTGACTAATTCTTCAGCAAATTTGATTGATTAATACGAATTGATTTTCTGTTACGATGGATCGACGAAACAATAGCTAGGCCAATAGCTGCTTAAACAGCAGCAATGGCTATACCAAAGATTGAGAAAAAAATAGATTAAATCATTTTCATTCTTTCAATAAAAAAAGAAGTTCTTCTTTCTTATTATATTAGTTTCTTATTATATTAGATTATTTTATTATTATCTTATTAGATTAGATTATTGACTTAGATTATTGACGAGCCATAGTAATTGCACCTATCAAAGATAGTAAAAGTATTAGATAAATGAATCCCAATTTTTTTAACGTTACTTATGAAGTCATCCTTTTTTATAATCTGATTTGATCTTGTAGTCCAAAAAATTCCGTACCATAACGTATCTGGGAGAGTAGTCATTCAATGAAAAAAAAATACTTGTACAAACCAATGAAGTGATCCTATTTCCAAAAGTCTGCAAATAGGAATAATTGAAATATTAGGAACCGTTCATAAACAGCACAGCAAATATGATTAAGAAATTTATGGTTCCCACAAATAAGCAACTGAGTGGCAGCTACAAAATAGGAATTAAAAAAAAAATATAGAATTAAGGATATACAAACAAGAAGAACCAATACCAATGAAAAGGCAGAATCAATGGGATTGGTAAGTAATACTATTCCCAGACCTCCTAATATAAGAACTGATTCCAGAAATATTACTAAAGATATTGAATAGTTACAGGTAAATGATTTGTATGGGATAAAGTAATTATGAAACTTTGTCCAATGTACCTTGTGGCTCATATTTTTTTCCTTAATTCATTATTTCATTCATTTATTAAAATGAAAAATATAAACAAAGAATAACTGAACTAAGAAAAAAAGAATTAAAAAATAAAAAAGAACAAGAATAATAATAAGAAATTCAAATTGAATTAAGAAATTTTTGGTTCCCTAATATTTAATTGATCCATTAATTTCTTATAACGCACTTTATTTTTCTTTGACAAATAAGTCAATAATCGTTGACGTTTTCCTAGAATTATTCGTAGACCCCTTTGTGATAAAAAATCTCTTTTGTGCAATTCTAAATGTGAAGTAAGTCTCCGTATCTTACTGGTGAAATGGAATACTTGAAATTCAACAGATCCACTATTTTCTTCTTTTTCTTCTTGTGTAATAACTGAGATGAATGAATTTTTTTTGACCATAAATGAAAATTTGTATCTTTATTTTCTGTGAATTTTACCGATCAGGAAAAATAAAAAAAAAAAGAATAATAAAAAATAATAATAAAGAATATTTATTATGCCAGTTATTTTTATCTTTTCATCTAGTATACATCAAAATTGAATTCTATTCATATACTCTTTTTTTCATTTATGTGGTTTATTTTTTTATGTTTTGTATATTTTGATCAAAATATACAAAACATATATGTATTCGCGAAATAGAACAATTTCTTTGTTCTTTTTACTTATATCTTTTTACTTAAAGAAATTCCACTCTTCCTAATGAAAGTTGATATACTATGAAATCAGCATCATGTATTATAATATTACTACATAGTGTATATGTTTTGGCTTTTTCATCTACCAAATATGTTAGACGATATGTAGGAAATCCACTATAAATTCTTTTTCATTGGAATTGAATTCATTCCTAATTGTTAATACATATGTATTCTTGACATACTGAAACGACTGCTGTTATTGGCATCAAACCAATAGCGATTCATACAAGCTAAATCTTCTAATCTATAATTGGGCCAAAGAAACAATTTGAATTTAATGAAATTTTTTCTATCTGTATTAATATTTTTGTTCTCATTCAAAAATTGCCCACAGTTTCTTATTTTATTTTCATTGCAAAATCTTGGATTTCTATCCACAACATGAAAATTCCGGTAATTTAAACAAATTCGAATTCGAAATTCTCTACGACGTCTGGGGGATAGAATATTTTCAGGAACAAGTAAATCATACTGATTTTTCTCTCCACTCAAAAATAGGTTGCTGTGTTGTGCAATGGATTTTTCAAACCCCCCTTTCTCAATTCTTTTTTTTGTATATTTTTTATTTGTTTGGTACTTCTTATTATCGACTGATGAAATATCCATAGTTTGATATATAATAGATTTTCCGTCCCGTCGTATAGATAGACAAATTGGTTCAATAATAAATATTCCCTTTCTTATCAATTCTGCAAGAACTAGGTCCTTTTGAATCAACATTTCATCTAGATTTATTTCACCTCTTTGAATCGAAGATATAGCAATTTGCTTTGGATTTATCAGTCTAAGTAGGAGACAATATATCCTTATATTTTTCATTATTTTATTATTCAAATGATCAGCGCATCTTAGTTGAAAAAGTAAATATTTTCTCAAAAAGAAATCTAGTTCCATTTCATTCTTGCTCTTATATTGTTTTTTTTTTATACCTTTTTTTATTTCTAAGCTTGCGTAATCTTCTTCAACAGCTTTTTTATTCTTTTGGTTTAGTAGATTCAATACAAAATTTCTTTGGACCTGTTGTTGGTTTTCTTCCTGCTTGGAATTTACTAATTCAAGATATTTTTTTTTCTTAGATGATTTTACGTTAATTTTTTCATTTATAGAAAAATGAAAAAAGAGTGATTTGATTGGGATGATCCAAGGTTGAATTTTATATACATCAAAAAGTAGTACAAATTCTGGGAAGAACCAAGTTTCTAGATTGGATATAGTATCATGATTGGATGCGATATCATTATCATAGAACCTTTTTTTATTCATTCCCATGCACTCAAAAATGAAATTGCATTTTTTGATCTCTTGATGAATTGTAGGAAAAAAAAGATCTTTTTTTTCCGTTTTTTTGAAATTATTAATTTCAGTCTTAGTATTTTTCTGAATCTTGATGCCAATATGTGCATTGGTCCAGATATCCATATTATTCTCAATATTATTTAGAAAACAAAGATGAAGAATTCTACAATCAAAATATTTTCTATCCAAATCCAAAATAGTATTCCTATCAATAAGAAATCCTTTTTCTAGATAATCATTACTAGGTATACTTACCAATACATAAAATGATTCAGGTTTTGATGTATTAAAATGATATGTAATTTCTTGGTCCCCGTTTTTTTCTAATGTTGATCCAGAAATGTATAAATTAGGGAGGCTTATGTATTTATATGATAAAATATCATATCTGTAATGTTTTTTCCATTTATCTTTTTTATTCATAAATGAATTCTCTGCATAGTCATTTTCTTTTATGGAATAAATGAATCGGTATTTTTTATAGAGATCCAATTGGTTTGATTCCTTGTTTTGAATCATACGATGTTTATCAATTCTATTTCTCCATTCTTTAGGTACTAATACTAATTGATACTTTTTTTTTTGAGATAAATCGTATTGATAATAACTTTTTAACCAGTTTTTCCATTCGTTCATTACAAACGTATTAATTTGCTTATGTCTTGATTTATAATTAAATATTCCGTGTATTATACAATAGTCTTTTAAATTATCCTTAAAAAAAGGATAGCTCCCTTGATATTGAAATACAGGTCTCAATTGATACTTATTACGTAATTGGTTTTGGGATATTTTGTAAAAAACATATGCTTGGGATAGGGAAGATAAGTTCCAATAAGTATTGGAATTTTTATTGCTAGTCTTAGTATTATCAATATTTGAAAACAATTTGTTTATAGTCAAAAGAAAATTCATTGTATTTTGATTTCTTTCATCAATTCCTTCTTGTTCTTTATTTATTCCATTGTTGTAAATGGATTTATTAAAGATCTTTTTTGTTGATTCAAATAAAAGTTGTGTATTGATCTTAGAAATGGTAATGGTACATAAAAAAATATCTATGTATATTTTTTCAATAAATGATTTGATAAAGTAGTGTGATTTACGCATTAATCTGATATTTTTTCTTTTTAATATTTTCCAAAAAGACTTCTGTAATCCCGATCTTTTATTATCATAAATTATAACTATTTCTTTTTTTTTCTTGTCTTTTGCAATTCCTTCGATTTGATTCCTGATTTGAATTGTCTTATCAGAAAGATCTTTCATTCTTCTTTCTATTAGTGAATAATTGAACCAATTTATCGTTTGATTTAGAACGGATGATTCGCTAGGAATATTTCTTTTTAAATCTTTTTTATTTTCATTCGGTTCATATACTTTTTCTTTCCTCACTTCAAATAATAAATTTGGATTTACTTTATCCAGTTTTTTCATTATTAGGTTGATAATTCGAACTATTTGGATGACTCCTTTTTTTTTTTCTTTTCTAACTTTTAGAAAGGATTTTTTTTTTTTATTTCTTAGAAGTTGTAAAAATTTCTTTTTCACCTTTTTTTTTCTTTTTTGAAGTTCTTTAGAAATAGGTTCAAAAAAGAAAGGTCGTTTTCGGGGAGAACCAAAGGGAAGTTCCGCTTCCATTCCCCAGACTGTTAAAAAACAAAAATTTGTTTTTTTTTCTTTTTTTTTCATTAGGTCTCTATGATGAGATCGTGCTCTAGATTTTCTCCAAGGTTTTAGACAGAAAGGATATAAAATCTTTATCTGAATACCGTCTATTAACCAAGCTTGGGGAAATTCTGTTTCTGATAATTGAACACCGTTATAGGTGCATTTAATATGGATTTCTCTATTCCATTCTTTAAAATCCTCGTCCCACTCGGGAATTTGAAATAATAACATACGGAAAAGATTTTTGGCTATTATTAATGAAGGCAATATAATGTATTTTCTAAGAAAAGATTGGGTTACTAACATCAAACCTCTTATTACTTGAGTAAATATAAAGGTATCCCAAGCTTCTGATATTTCTATCTGTTCATTTTTATATTTTTTTTCTTCTTTCTCCTTTTCTTCTTTCTTATCTTCATTTTCAAAATAGGAAATTTTGAATTCTGATTCTTGTTCTCTCCCCATCCAATTCCTAAAAATTAGATTCTTAATTTCGTTGATATCAAAGATATCAAAAAACGAAAAAAAAGATGTTTTGTCTAGACGATCCAAAAAAAGAGGAGAATGTACATTTGCTTGAAAGAGGTTCCAAATAACTGTTTTACGTCTTTGAGCGCGCATGGATCCTTTGATTAGATTGCGACGAAAATCTGATTGTTGTGAGTAACGTATCAAAACTACCTCTTCCGTTTGATCATCCTTTTCATCATTGTTACTAGTATTCTGAATACTAGAAAGAGAATTGGTATTCTGATCATTATCGTTATAAATTATCACACGTTTGGCTCTTCTTGAATGAATCTCATAATATTCTTCCTCCAAATCTTCTTCATTTTCTTCTTCTTCTCCCAAATTCTCGGTTAATTTGTATGACCATCTAAAAACCTTTTTACTTATTTCTTCTTTTCTAATTCCAATAGATTTCTTTTTCATTATTTTTTGATCTTTTGTATGTGTTGTAATTACATCAAATACAAATTGAAAATATTTTTCTTCACTTTCTGAATCAATTCCTTTTTCTTCTGTAGAATTTAATGTAGAATTTAAAAATGATTGACGGTGAAGTTCTACGGAATTATTAAGAAGTAAATCATGAATCTTATTTATAAAAAAAAATTCTACTAAATCTTCTGTATCTGTATAAGTATTCATGATTGCACGTGAATCTAATTCTTTTCTCGTTCCTCGATATGGTCCGTTGAAAAAAGGATCATAAGCTTTTGGCAAGCATTTCTTTTTTTTTTCATCATCACATAATATGGTTTTTTTTTCAAGCATATCCAGACTAGAGGATCTCTCATTTTGTTCTAGAATTTGGATTCGGCTTCGCAATTCATTGTTCAAATTGCACTTTTTTTTTTCATTAGCATAAATCCAAGAATTATAAAGATCTTCGTCATATAGTTTTTCTATTATGTACAAAGAAATTCTTCGTTCTAGCATTTCCGAAAAAGTTGATAAACTGGGCGGATATGTAAAGGATATTATTTGTTTACCATCACTTGTACATGTAAAAAAAAAAAATTGTGACATTTCATTGCGTAAAGCATTTTCTAATTTATCATTTTTTATATATCGTAATGGACGATTCCATCGCTTATAATCAAAAAAAAAAGTGACAAAAGTTTTTTCAACCCATAATCTTTTATTTTTCTCTTCTTTCAGTCTTCCCAATTTCCAATTCTCTTGATGGGTCTCCAGATCAAAATCTTCGTAAACCGGGCTATCTTGATAGTATGCCTCTTGAAAGTTAAATTCATCCTTTGTTTTTTCCTTTCCATTCACTCGGATCTCTTCCGTTTCATCTATTTTGTCCAGATCCTCCTTTTCTTCCGAACAAAGGGAAGGTTTTTCTTCGGTGGATTCCTCTTCTTCTTGTTCAGTCTCCTTCATTTCATAAGTTGTTTCTACATCACTTTCTTCCTTTCTTTTTCCCCCTTCTTCCATTTCTGAGGTTTCTTTATCTTTCAGTTTCTTAGTGACAATAGGTGACGGCATTTTGCCTAAAGAGTAAACACAGGTAATAAATAAGAGGATACTAAAGATTCGACCCATATAATTTCTCAATTCTGACACAAGATACTTATTAGATCGAATAGAACGATTTTGCCGTATCCAGAATAATACCAATCCAACCCATTTCATGAATAAAATGTGACCTATTAACCAACCAACAAAACTACCTGTTAAAAATAAAATCTTGTTGTTGCATCGAAACATATAAATGTTGACTAATCTGGCTAACGTGGAACTTGGTAAAATAAAATGGTTGAATAATTGAATAATTA